AAAAAAAAGGTTTGATTTGCATTTAAAAAATAGGATATAGATCCTTTGTTCCATGTCTTGAAAGTGATATAATCATTTATGGTTTCGGCCCATTAGGTAACAGTAAATACTGTTTTAAGACTTTTGTGAATATAAGCTCTGTTGTAGCTTTTGGTTGTTAACCATAAAGGAATAAGTAAATTTATATATTCAGTGTTACGCCGGTGGAACGGACTACATTGATGTTGTAGATAACAAGAGTAAGTCTCTTTAACACTTATGTTTTTTGTTTTGGGGTTAGTATTGTTTGTTTGTTTGTTAAGAGTTTTATTAATAATGGTAAGCTTAGGGCTCGTTAAAAAAAAATTAATGAATCGGGAAAAAAGTTCTCCTTTTGAATGCGGGTTTGATCCTAAAAGGTCGGCTCGTTCTCCTTTTTCTATACGGTTTTTTTTAATTACTGTTGTATTTTTAGTATTTGATATTGAGATTGTATTATTATTACCTTTTCTCTTTTCGAGGGGCTATAGATTAGATATTTTTTCTTTAGTTGGGAGGATATTGATTTTATTTATTTTAACTTTAGGTACTTTGCATGAATGGTCAGAGGGGAGACTAGAGTGGTTTTCTAGAAGAACTTAAAAGTAGTTTGGAACAAGTTTTGGCTGCTAACTAGAATTTAGGCGGTTCGATTCCGTTTTTCTTTTTGTGTTAAATTTTCCTTTTGTAAGTTTGTTTGTTTTTATTTTATTTTTTGGAACGTTATTTTCTTTATCTTCAGTTCATTGATTTGCTGTGTGGCTGGGTTTAGAACTAAATTTAATAGGATTTATCCCAATTATGGTTCAGAAAAGTACTAGTGAAGAAACTGAATCTGGGGTAAAATATTTTTTAGTTCAGGCTAGGGGCTCAGCTTTATTTTTGTTGGGATTGATGATAATGAATTGGAATTTTTGTAGATGAGATATAAATTTTTTAGGTTCTTTTGCTGACAGAGGTTTGGTCTTTTTTGGTTTATTAATAAAGCTTGGAGGAGCTCCGTTACACTTTTGGGTCCCTAGAGTAGTAGCAGGACTTTCTTGGTTTTCTAACTTTTTGTTGTTGACTTGACAAAAAGTTGCTCCGTTATTTATAATTTGTTGTTTTTTAAATTTGTCTACTTATTTATTAATAAGATTGGTTATTATGTCTTCTTTATTTGGTGGAATTGGAGGGGTAAACCAAACTTCTTTACGAGCGCTGATTGCATACTCTTCTGTGCTACATATAGGCTGGATGTTAGCGGGGGCAAGGATTGGTTGAAGAGCTTGTTTTATTTATTTTTTCTTTTATTGTCTTATTTTGGTTTTTATTGTATTTTTGATGAATATGGAAGAGTCATTAAGTATAAATCAATTTAGAAATATTTTTTTGTGGAAATTTCGTTCTCGTAATTATTTAGTTTTGATGTTATTGTCTCTGGGGGGAATGCCCCCTTTATTGGGATTTTTTAGTAAATGATTAATTTTAATAGGTCTTTTATCTTTTAATAATGTTGTTATTGGGGGCATTTTGGTTTTGGGCTCTATGGTTAGTTTATATTATTATTTAGTTTTAAGGTTTTCTTTGTTGTTGGGTAGAGGGACGGAGTATATAAGTAATCGTTCTTCTTTTAATAAGGTGATTTGAACCGGGGGATTAATAAATTTTAGTGGAATGGGAATCTTGTTGTGATTGAGTTCCTTATAACGTATGCGATGATTTTTTTCAACAAATCATAAAGATATTGGTACTCTTTATATTTTATTTGGTATATGGGCTGGATTAGTAGGAACAGCCCTAAGGTTGTTAATTCGAGCAGAGTTAGGGCAGCCTGGAGCTCTTTTAGGTGATGACCAGCTATATAACGTTATTGTTACAGCTCATGCTTTCGTTATAATTTTTTTTTTAGTTATGCCAATAATGATTGGTGGTTTTGGAAATTGGTTGGTTCCTTTGATGTTAGGGGCTCCAGATATAGCTTTCCCTCGATTAAATAACATGAGATTTTGGTTGTTGCCTCCGGCCTTATGTCTTTTATTAGGTTCAGCCGCAGTAGAAAGAGGTGTTGGGACAGGATGGACAGTTTACCCTCCTTTAGCTGGGAATATTGCTCATGCTGGGGGGTCTGTTGATTTGGCTATTTTTTCTTTACATTTAGCTGGAGTATCTTCTATTTTAGGGGCAGTAAATTTTATTACTACGGTTTTGAATATGCGTTGGGAAGGAATACCTTTAGAACGTCTTCCTTTATTTGTTTGATCTGTAAAAATTACAGCTATCTTATTATTGCTGTCTTTACCTGTATTAGCAGGGGGAATTACCATATTATTAACTGATCGTAATTTTAACACTGCTTTTTTTGATCCTGCAGGGGGAGGTGATCCTATTTTATATCAACATCTATTTTGGTTTTTTGGCCACCCAGAAGTATATATTTTAATTTTGCCTGGGTTTGGGATAATTTCACACATTGTTATACATTATAGTTCTAAAAAAGAAACTTTTGGAACTTTAGGGATAATTTATGCTATATTGGCTATTGGCCTATTAGGTTTTATCGTATGAGCCCACCATATGTTTGTAGTTGGAATGGATGTTGACACTCGGGCTTATTTTACTGCAGCGACTATAATTATTGCGGTACCTACTGGAATTAAAATTTTTAGTTGGTTAGCTACTATTTATGGGGCTCGGATTCGTTATGAAACCCCTATATTATGGGCTTTAGGTTTTATTTTCTTGTTTACGGTTGGTGGTTTAACGGGAATTGTTTTATCTAATTCTTCTTTAGATATTATGTTGCATGATAGGTATTATGTAGTTGCTCATTTTCACTACGTGTTATCAATGGGAGCAGTATTTGCCTTATTTGGGGCTTTTAATTATTGGTACCCTTTAATAACTGGGTTAACTTTACATGAGCGGTGAACTAAGAGTCATTTTGTAGTAATATTTATTGGGGTTAATTTAACTTTTTTTCCTCAACATTTTTTAGGGCTTAGTGGTATACCTCGTCGGTATTCTGATTATCCTGATTGTTATTTAAAATGAAATGTTGTTTCTTCTATTGGATCTCTTATTTCTTTTGTTGCTGTATTGTATTTTATATTTATTGTTTGAGAAAGTTTAATTTCTCAGCGTGGAATTATTTGAAGAAGTCATTTGAGAACTGCTTTAGAATGGGATAATAGAATTCCTTTAGATTTTCACGGATCTGATGAAACTGGTGCTGTAGTTTATTAATAATTTTAGATATGGCTTTTTGAGGACAATGAGGATTTCAAGATGCGGCTTCTCCTATGATAGAACAATTAATTTTTTTTCATGATCATGCTATGCTAGTCTTAGTTATGATTATTAGTCTTTTGTCTTATGCAGCAATTTCTTTGATGAGTAATTCTTTTTTATCTCGGTCTACGTTAGAAAGTCAAGAAATTGAAACTGTATGAACTATTTTACCTGCTGTTGTACTAATTTTTTTAGCTTTCCCTTCTTTACGTTTATTGTATTTGCTAGATGAGGTAGAAGAGCCTGCTTTAACTATTAAAGTGGTAGGACATCAGTGGTATTGAAGTTATGAATACTCTGATTTTTTAAATTTAGAGTTTGATTCTTATATAATTCCTTTAGAGGACTTAGAAGAAGGTGGGTATCGGCTTCTTGACGTAGATAATCGAAGTGTTGTTCCAATGAAAACTAAGGTTCGTATCTTAGTTACTGCTGCGGATGTACTACACTCTTGAACAGTTCCTTCTTTAGGTGTAAAGGCAGATGCTGTTCCTGGGCGGTTAAATCAGTTGAGATTTTTTTCTAACTATCCTGGGGTATTTTATGGTCAATGTTCTGAGATTTGTGGTGCTAACCATTCTTTTATGCCTATTGTGCTAGAAGTGGTTGATAGAGATTCATTTATTAAGTGAATTATATTTAATAGAGAATTATAAAAGAAATTAGTTAAAAAAATAATAAAGGTTTGTCAAATCTTAGTTACTTAAAAAAGTATTTCTTTATGCCTCAATTAGCTCCTATAAATTGAATTTTTTTGGTTTTACTCTTTTGAAGTAGAGTATTTTTGTTATCAGTGTGTTTGTGGTGGGTTAAAGATAAAAATTATTTATTTTTTAATAAATCTGCTAAAAGTGGTGTTTATAGTGAGAAATGGATTTGATAGTTAAAAAATGATAATAGATATTTTTTCGAGATTTGATGACAACAATTTTACTTTGTTTTCGTTTTCTTATTTGATTTGGATTTTTGGTGTTTTTCCGGTGATTATAGTGCAAAATGTATTCTGGTGTGGTAATTCTCGGTTTTCTAGATTGATACTGTCTCCCAAAAATTTCATGGCTAGGCAGGTTATACGGACGTTAGGAAAGAACATTAGAGGGTTTATAAACATGGTTATTAGAATTTTTTTATTGTTAATTTTGGTTAATTTACTTGGTCTTTCTCCTTACGTATTTAGATTAAGAAGTCATCTAAGTTTTGCTTTTTGTTTTGGGTTTCCTTTTTGACTTTCTTTAATTTTTTCGGGGAGATTTTATAATGTATCTGAAGTAATTAGACATCTTTTACCCTCTGGTGCCCCAAGAGTTTTAAACCCTTTCTTGGTATTAGTAGAGACTGTTAGAATTGGGGTCCGTCCTATTACTTTGTCAGTTCGTCTTGCTGCTAATATGAGAGCGGGCCATATTATTTTAGGACTTATTGGTAGATATTTGAGAGTTGGATTTTTCACCTACTCTTCTGTTGTTCTTCTTTTATTATTATGTGTTCAGGTATTTTATTTTTTGTTTGAAATTGGTGTTAGTTTAATTCAAGCTTATATTTTTTCTTTATTAGTCAGCCTTTATTCAGATGATCACCCTAGTTAATTAACTTTTTATTATTTATATTCTATAATAACTACGGCTAGATATTAGCTCTTTTGCAGCTTCAATGCAATGCTCTAAAATATGAGCTACTTAGTTTAGAAAATTATTAAAATTAGTGAATAGAAAGTGGCGGATATTAAACTTAGTGAGACTAAAAGATTAAATAAATTACTTTGGTTTTGTTGGTTTAAGATAGTTAGATTTTTAATCGACATTAGTAATCCCTCTCCTCCTAAAGTTTCTATTCAACCTAAATCTAGGGTTTTAAATGTTAGGGCGCCTCTTGTTATACCGGGCTTTCTAACAAAGTTATTTCTTAAAACTGTTATGAACCATATAGTGAATAAAAAATTGGTTAAAGAAGAAAATTTAGTTATTAATTCAAGGTTAAAAATTTTATATGTAATTAGAGCCCCTCCAAGTGTGACAAAGAGGGCTATAGTTTTATTATAAATTGAAATTACTGGTAATTCTATTGGATTTATTATAATTCATGATAAACTAGCTCCTCTGATGATTGCACCTGTTGTAAGAAGAGAGAGAGGGGCGATAACGTTATTATCCTCATCTGATGTTCTAATAGTTCTTGCTTGTGATATTTTTGATCAAAAAATTGATATTGAAAGACGTACAGAGTATCTTGCTGTTAATCAAGTTGCTAAAAACATATTGATGCAAATTAAAGTATTATTTTGATTAAATGTTATTATTTCGATAATTATGTCTTTAGAGTAAAATCCTGCTATGAATGGGAATCCACAAAGGGCTAAATTAGCAATATTAAAACAGGTGCTTGAGAATGGTATATGATATCACAGGTGTCTTATTTTTCGAATGTCTTGGTTGTTATTATGAGAGTGAATAATATTACCTGCGCATAAAAAAAGTAGTGCTTTAAATATTGCATGTGTGAATAAATGGAATAGCGCTAATGAAAATAATCCTAATCTTACTCTTAATATTATCACTCCTAGCTGGCTAAGTGTTGATAAGGCAATAATTTTTTTTAGATCTGTTTCGAAGTTTGCCGAGATTCCTGCTATAACTATAGTTATCCTTGAAATAATTATTAGAGTTAAGTTAAATATTGGGGCAGCACTTAGAAATGGGTAGAATCGAATTAATAAAAATACCCCTGCTGTTACTAGTGTAGAGGAGTGGACTAGGGCGGAGACTGGGGTAGGAGCGGCTATAGCTGCCGGCAGTCATCTACAAAAAGGTAGTTGTGCACTTTTAGTTATTCCTGCTAATAAAATTATTATAATTACTAGAATTATACTTGGAAAGTTTCATATAAAAAGGGCATTATAATGCCCTTGTGAAAAAGTAAAACCGATGGCTAAGAGAATTGCTACGTCCCCAATTCGATTTATAAATGCTGTTATTAAGCCTGCACCTAGAGATTTATAGTTCTGGTAATAAATTACTAAACAAAATGAAACTAGCCCAAGTCCGTCTCATCCTAAGAGCAAAGTAGCTAAACTAGGAATAAAAATTAATAAATTTATTGATAAAACAAATAATATAACGATTCAGGTAAAACGACTAATAAAAATGTCTGCTGCCATATAGTTTGTTGTAAATATCATCACACAAGCAGAGATAAAACATACAATAGTTCTAAATATTATTCTAGGTCAGTCTAGAAGAATGGGGAGGGTAACAGTAACGGAGTTAAATTCAAAAAAGCAGATTTCTACTAAAACAGCTTTATCTATTAATATTATAAATAGGGTTATTAAGAACATTATTGTTCTGTAGGATAATAATAAATAAGAGGCTTTGACAGTTCTAGATACAAAATATTTCATAGTTAGATAAGTTAATACTTACTTTTAAGACCACAACTTAATATTCTTTATAAATTAATCTAACTTATAGCAGTACACTAAATAAGATTAGCAATTGTGCGGGCATTCAATGTAGTATAATAACATTATAGTATAGTGACTTAATATTATTAAATGGGTTGATAAAAGTAGAAATTTTTCTGTGTTGTGTGCCGACATATAAGAATAGACTATATACTGCTGCTAAAAAAGCCATTAAACTTAGCGCGATAATAAATAGCTTTGAGATAAAAATTCCAGTTACAATTAGGCCTGCTTCACTAAGTAAATTAATTGATGGGGGGGCAGCTATATTAATTGAACACATTAGGAAGAAGCATATGCTGAAATTTGGAGATAGGGAGATGAATCCTTTAGAAATTAGGAGACTTCGAGTCCCTGATTTTTCATATATTATATTTCTTATTGAAAAGAGGCCAGAAGAGGATAGTCCATGGGCAATTATTATTAGTAATCCTATTTTTATTCCAAATTCGGAAGATCTTAAAATTCCTATTAGTATCAGGCCTATATGTCCAATAGAGGAGTAGGCAATTAAAGATTTTATATCTCTTTGTCGAATACAAATTAGTCTTCTTAAAACTCCCCCAATTAACCTGAGAGTAATAACAAGGTAATTCATAAGAAAGTTATATTTAGAAAATATAAGTATTAGTCGACAAATTCCATATCCTCCGAGCTTTAGTAATAAAGCGGCTAAGATTATTGATCCTGCGACTGGGGCTTCGACGTGTGCTTTTGGAAGCCACAGATGAGAGGAGTAGATAGGTAATTTGATTAAGAAGACTAGAATTAGAAATAACCATCAGAAATTTATTAGTGTAAAGTGAGATATAGTGGGTAGTACACTGTATCTTAATAGTCTTAAATGAGCGTTAAAAGAGTAAATAAAGAAGATATTAATTAGAAATGGTAGAGCTCCAAGAATTGTATAAATAATTAAATATATTCCTGCTTGGAGTCGTTCTGGTTGGTACCCTCATACTAAAATTAGAATCAATGTTGGGATTAAAGAGGCTTCAAAAAAAATATATAGAGTAAATAGCCTTTTTTGAATAAATACTATGATAATAATGAAGTTTAAGATCAAAATTCTTAATAGAAAATAATTTACTAAATTGTTATTTTTCAAGATTTTGTATCTTCTTATAATTATTAATGCTCTGATTCAACAACTAAGTATAATTAGAGGGGAGGAAAAGTTATCTATAAAAAATGATGAAATAGTTTTAGAGACATTTATAGCTGAATGAAAATTTAATGTTGTTGTTAAAAATATTAAGAATAAAATTCAAATCCTTTTATATCAGTTTATTATAATATTTTTTGTTATTGTTATAGCAGATAATGTTATAATAAAAATAGCTAACACTTATGGATTGCAAGAGATGAAACGTAATCATTTCCGTGGCAACGAATTAAAATTACAAGTATAGCTAGACCAATTCTTGCTTCGGAAGCAGCTAAAGTTAGTAATACAAAAATTGTTAGTCCTTCATTTCTTATTAAGTTTGATAGAGAAATTATTAGTAGAAAAATTCTAACTATTAAAATTTCTAAGGCTAGCAGGGCGTTTAGTAAATGTTTTCGTTGTAAACAAAATGTAAGTAGTGCGGCGGCTCTACTGATAATTCCTAAAGTAAATATTGGATTGAAAAAATTTATCATATCTGCTAAAAAAGCTTTTATAGCATTGGTCTTGTAAATCAAAGATAGAAATAGAATAATTTCTTTTAGTAATACCACTAAGTGAGTCGAACGCTTCTTGATTGTTTTCAAAACAATTTATTCCCAGAATAAGCGGTAAAATTATAAATTAATTCCTCAGTCTCATAGTTTTTCTCTCAAAGGAATTAGGCCAAATAAGGCAAAGTAAGAAAAGGTGAGAATCTGACCGATAATAATGAAAGGGTCTTCTACTGCTTGACTTCCAATTCATGTTAAAAGTAAAAAAACAGTAATTAAAGTTCAAAATAAAATTTGGGTTAATGGGTAGAAAGAAATTGATCGAAAGTTTCCTATATGAATTAATGGGACGAAGAATAAAACTACAATTGATATTGCGAGCCCAATTACCCCTCCTAGTTTGTTAGGAATAGACCGAAGAATTGCATAAGCAAATAGAAAATACCATTCTGGTTGAATATGAACAGGAGTAACTAAAGGATTTGCGGGAATGAAGTTTTCTGGGTCTGTTATTAAATTTGGTTCTAAAAATACTATCAGTATAAGAATTGTTGCAACTACTAAAAATCCTACTAAATCTTTTAAAATATAAAAAGAGTGTAGTGTTACTTTTTCTCTATCTCTATTAACTCCGAGAGGGTTGTTAGATCCTGTTTCATGAAGGAAAATAATATGAAGTATTGTTATAGCGGCAATAATGAAAGGAACTAGATAATGAAATGTAAAAAATCGGGTAAGAGTGGCATTATCTACTGCGAACCCTCCTCAGATTCATTGAACTACATCTTTCCCAATATAGGGGATAGCAGAAACTAAGTTAGTAATAACTGTAGCTCCCCAAAATGATATTTGTCCTCAGGGGAGGACATAGCCAATGAAGGCAGTTATTATAGTAAGAAAAAATAAGACAACTCCAATATTTCAAACGTGTATATTGACAAATGATCCATAATATATTCCTCGACCAATGTGGAAATATAGACAAATAAAAAATCATGAAGCTCCATTGGCATGGGTGGTTCGAATTAGTCATCCATAATTTACATCTCGACAGATGTGGGCGACGGATGAAAATGCAAGTTCTGTTCTAGTGGCGTAATGTATAGCTAAAAATAGACCTGTAAGAATTTGAATTACTAGACATATCCCTAGGAGTGACCCAAAGTTCCATCAAATAGATAGATTGTTAGGACTAGGGAGATCAATTAAAGTACTATTAACAACTTTTAAAATTGGGTGAGAAGATCGAATTGGTTTAAGCATACTTATATGGTCGTAAAGGACCATTTCTAAAATAACAAACTTTGACTACACAGATTAATACAAAAAATAAAATTAGGGCTAGTCCTACAATTACAGCTAAGTTGAAGATCGAAAATAGTGAAATACCTAAATGGTTTAAGAAGGGGTCTCATAAGTAGTTTATTTTTGCTTGTTCTTCTAAACTTACTCCGATAAATTCTCTTAAATTGAGTATAAAAAATCAAAATATTGTTCTAAAACAAAAAAAAAATTGAATAAAATTTTTTTTAAATACTAAATTTGGTATAAGTGCAGTTACATAGGCAAACATTACTAGTAAACCTCCAACGTAAATTAAAAATAAAATGAATCTAAATCATGTTCTTCTGCCAAAGAATACTAAAACACTAACAAAAAACCTTAAGAATAGGAGTAAGAGTCCTAGGCTAATTGGCTGGGTTATCAGAGGTATAGAGAAACAGCAAGAAAAAATTAAAGAAAGGGTTAATAAGAATGTCATATTTTCAGATAGTAGTTTAAAAAATATTAGCATTGGAAGCTAAAGATCAAACTTTAAGTTTGTTATCTGACTAGGGTTAAGGTTAAAATAAATTTGATTGATAAATTTCAAATTAAAATTAAAAGAGAGACGGGCAGGAATCTTAATCAAGTTAGTTTTATTAATAAATCATATCGTAAGCGGGGGAAGCTTCCTCGAACTCAGATAAATAAAAAAGAAATTGCAGTGACTTTTAATCAAAATAAAAAATTAGTAACTATTCAGGTGTCTCCTATTCCTAAAAATAAAATAGTGGTAATTATCCTTATAAATAGGATTCTAGCATATTCTGCTAAGAATAATAGAGCAAATGATCCCCTTCCATATTCAATGTTAAATCCTGAAACAAGTTCAGATTCTCCTTCTGCGAAGTCGAAAGGAGCTCGATTTGTTTCAGCAATACAAATTGTGAGTCATATTGAGGCTAGGGGGATTATTAAAATGAAATTTCAATGTATAATTTGTTGAGAGGAAATTTTTATAAATCTTAAAGTGGCTCTTAAACTAATTCTTGAAAGTAGAACTAGAAATAAAGTAACTTCATATGAAATTGTTTGGGCTACTGCTCGTAAAGCTCCTAATAAAGAATATTTAGAATTAGAGGCTCAGCCTGCAATTATTGTGCCATAAACATTAAGGGCGGATACACATAAAAAAAATAGAACACCTAATTTAAAGTATCATAAAGAGTAGTCTGTTCAGTATAGAGATCAAAGAGATAACCTTAAAATTAGTCTTAAAATAGGGGCTGCATAATATGGTATTTTGTTGGAGTTATATAAGTTATTTTCTTCTTTTAAGAACAGTTTTAATGCGTCAGCTAAAGGTTGAATTAATCCAAATAAGCCAACTTTGTTGGGACCTTTTCGAAACTGAATGTATCCTAATCCTTTTCGTTCTAATAAAGTAAAAAAAGCAACTGCTAGTAATACGCAGATATAAGAAATAATTATTCAAGAAAAAGATAAAAACATAACTAAAAAAAATATTATTTTATTTATAGATCTTAACTCTATTGCACTTACTTCTGCCATTTTAGTATTAGGTGAGATTAACTCTCGTTTAATAATTCTAAATTATTTGCACTTATCTTTGCTAACCTAATATTATAATAAATTATTTATTATATTTGGTCCTTTCGTACTAAAATATAATTATTTTACCCAAAGATAGAAACCAACCTGGCTTACGCCGGTCTGAACTCAGATCATGTAAAGGTTTAAGGGTCGAACAGACCCACTTTTTAAGCTTCTGCACTTAAAAGTTACTTTAATCCAACATCGAGGTCGCAAACTTTTTCTTCGATAAGAGCTCTTTGAAAAAATAACGCTGTTATCCCTACGGTAGCTATTTCTTTTAGTCATAAATTATGGATCTATAAATTTATAAATTTAGGTAATAAAAAGAAGCTTTATTTGTTCTTTTGTCGCCCCAACAAAAAAAAATTAATTAAAAATTATTTTTCTACAAATTTAATTTAATTGTAATTTTTAAGCTCGATAGGGTCTTTTCGTCTTTTGGTTTTATTTAAGCTTCTGCACTTAAAGATTAATTTTTATTTAATATAAAAGAGACAGTTTTACCTGCGTCAAGCCATTCATACAAGCTTTCAATTAAAAAACAAGTGATTATGCTACCTTAGCACAGTCAGGGTACTGCGGCCGTTGAAAATTCACTGGGCAGGCACGACTCTTTATCTATAAATTACAAAGAGCGATGTTTTTGATAAACAGGCGAGGTAATTATTTGCCGAGTTCCTTTTTTATATTTATATAAATATTTTTTATAATAGTTTTTATTCTTGAACTTTATAAACTTTGTTTTAATTTTAATACTCATTTTAACATAAACAGCTTTAAATTTTGATTTTTAAATAAGAAGAGATAAATAAAAAGAAATAAAATATAATTTTTAATTTTAATTGTTAAAATACTATTATTATGTTAGCAACTTCTAAGCTTACATTTAATTTATTATAATTATTATTTTCTTAAAAATTTTATTAGCTTAGCCTAATAAAATGGTAGTTAAAATTATAATGATTTGAAAAATAATTTTATATAATTTTAACTAGTACTTACATACTTTTCTCTCTTAACTAGCTATCAAAAAAGTCGGCAAGCATTTAACTTCTATAAATAAATCATTTTTAATTTTGCTACATTAATAGTGTTTATATATAGCTCCTTTTTTTTCTAGGTTTTATTATATTATAAATGAATCTCGTTAAACCATAATGCAAAAGGTACTAGGGTTAAATTATACTTTTAAAAACTTTTAGTTTCCTTTGCAGTACTTTATAAACTAAATTTTCTTTTAGAATAATTATTTTAAAAAACCTTTTATTTTTTTTATTATTAAATAAAATATTTTATAAGTTTAAAATGATCTATAAAATTAGATTAACTTTTTAGTGTAAATAAAATGCAATAATTGCTTCATTTTAAGGAACAGCTTCAGCTACCCCTACTATGTTACGACTTATCTCTTTTTAGAAAGAGAGTGACGGGCGATATGTACACGTCTTAGAGCTTTTTCAAAATAATATTCATAATTTATTTTTACTCCTAAGTCCGCCTTCGGTAAATATAATTTCAATAAATATTCGTAATTTTAAATTTAAATTGTAACCCATAACAAACTTTATTATAAGCTGCACTTTGACCTGTCATAATAGAAGAAAATTCTAAATAGTTGACTAATATTCCTTTAAGGGGCAACTTATGGCGGAAGTATACAAACTAAGAATATTAAATAAAGTAAGGTTAAGCGTGGATTGTCGATTTAAAGTACAGGTTCCCCTAGAAAGAATTAAGACACCGCCAAGTTCTTTAAGTTTTAAACAATATTGATTCGTAATACTCTGGTGTAATAGGTTAATTTTTTAATAATGGGGTATCTAATCCCAGTTTTACTTAAAATTTTTATAGCTTCTTTTTTTAGTCAAAATTAGGTAATAGAGAAATATAAATTTTACTTTTTCATTTGTTATAATTTGACATAATATAGTAATAACTATCTTTTACCGTGTTAGTTAACTTGAACCTTTTGTATAACCGCAGTTGCTGGCACAAATTTAACTAGTTCTATGTTCCATTTCTAAACCTAAATTTCTTTTGTTTTTAAGCTTTAATACTGAAGTAGTAAGTGATGTAATAAAGTAATTGATACCAAAAAAATAAATTTAAATTTTAATTTATAGTAATAAAAATTTATTTTAAACTTCACAACTTCGACAAAACTATCATGTATTTCTAAAGGAAGTAATTAACTAAAAACCAGAACCAAATTTTGTTTGTAAAAGAGAATAATCTCATGTCCGGGGTATGAGCCCAATAGCTTAAAATTAGCTTATTTTACAGTATAAACTCTAACAGTAAATGTAACTTTAAATTTGCAATTTAATATTTTTTTTTAAACTATAAAGTCAAATAATGAAGGAGAGTTATTTTCATGAATAAATCTACAGTTTATCACCTTTATCGGCCACTTCATTCAAAACACGAATTTATTTAATTCATCAAAAGCTTTGAAGGCTCTTAGTTTATTTAACCTAGTGTTTTAAAAAGAAAAAGAATTACTTTTTTCTTTAGGATTCAAATTCCTACGGGCAATGTACACTACTTTTTATTTATTTCTTTTAGAATGCTTAAACTTTTTACTTGGAAGGTAAATGTACTGGTTATACTAAAGAAATAAACTGTGTCAGATAGATATATTTATATTCTAATTAAATGAAAATTAATTGTGCGATTTACACTACTTATCTGTTATATAAAGTAGTCTATTACCGATATATATATATATATATATATGAATATTTAGTGTATTAATTTATATTTATATAATATAATATGCTATAAATTTTATAAATCTAAAAGTGTTAGCAAAAAAAAAAAAAAAAAATGATTCGTAATCCGTTTCATTTAGTAGAATTTAGACCTTGGCCTTTAGTGGGCTCAATGGGAGCTTTTTGCCTGACAGTGGGTTTAGCTGCTTGGTTTCATGGTTACTCTTTATTTTTAATATTACTTGGGATAGCTTTAATTATTTTAACGATACTACAGTGATGACGTGATGTAATTCGTGAAGCTACTTTCCAGGGGTACCATACTTTGCGGGTTAGTCGTGGTTTACGTTGAGGTATAATTTTATTTATTACTTCTGAGGTACTATTTTTTTTTGCGTTTTTTTGAGCGTATTTTCATTCTAGTCTTTCTCCTTGTTTAGAAGTAGGGTCTTGCTGACCCCCTTCGGGAATTACTCCTTTAAATCCTTTTCAAGTTCCTTTGCTTAATACAGCTGTTTTACTTGCTTCTGGTGTGAGGGTAACTTGGGCTCATCATAGTTTAATTGATGGAGATAAAAGTAGAGCTAATATTTCGTTGTTAGTAACTGTTTTATTAGGCGTGTATTTTACATTCTTACAGGCTGGGGAATATCTTGAAACCAGGTTTACTATTGCTGATAGTTGTTATGGTTCAACTTTTTTTGTTGCTACGGGGTTTCACGGTCTTCATGTTTTAATTGGTAGAACTTTTTTGATGGTTACCTTATGACGAAATTTTAGTGATCATTTTTCTAAGTTTCATCATTTTGGATTTGAGGCAGCTGCGTGGTATTGACATTTTGTTGATGTAGTCTGATTATTTTTATATATTTCAATTTACTGGTGAGGATCATAAATTTATTCTAAGTAACCTAGTTTAGGTACTAAACTTTTAATTTAGTTACGATAAAATATTATCCTTAGGAATAATACTTTAAAAAAAA